ATATATGATAGAGATAGATATGTTATGATATGGATCTGAATTGTGTTATGTGACATCAATTCGTTATGTATGGATGAGATTCCAAGGTCCTGATTGCGTGCATCCAGTAGGAATTGAACCTACGACTTCGCCAATTATGAGTTGGGCGCTTTCACCACTCAGCCATGGATGCTTAACAGGGACCCTTGTCCACGGTGCCAATCCAATATAAAAAATAAGTCAAATGAAAATAACATAAAATCATTTAAATTAAAATAACATAAAAGAGGTCAAATGAAAATAACATAAAATCATTTAAATTAAAATAACATAAAATAAGTCAAATGAAAATAACATAAAATCATTTAAATTAAAATAACATAAAAGAAGAATCAAATGAAAATAACATAAAATCATTTAAATTAAAATAACATAAAAGAAGAATCAAATGAAAATAACATAAAATCATTTAAATTAAAATAACATAAAATAAGTCAAATGAAAATAACATAAAATCATTTAAATTAAAATAACATAAAAGAAGAATCAAAATCAAAATCAAAATGAGATGAAATCTCGGGGGTGAACCTAATGCAAAAAAGACAAATCAAGGTGCAAAAAAGACAAATCAAGTTCTGTATTTTCGAATTGAGAGAGATAATGAGAGAGATAAAGAATTCTCACTATTTCTTAGATTCGTGGACCCAATTCAATTCAGTGGGATCCTTTATTCACATTTTTTTCCACCAAGAACGTTTTCTAAAACTCTTTGACCCACGAATTTTTAGTATTCTACTTTCACGCAATTTCCAGGGTTCAACAAGCAATCGATCTTTCACGATCAGGGGAGTAATACTCTTTGTAGTAGCGGTACTTATATATCGTATTAACAATCGAAATATGGTCGAAAGAAAAAACCTATATTTGACAGGGTTTCTTCCTATACCTATGAATTCCACTGGACCCAGAAATGATCGATTGGAAGAAGCTGTTGGGTCTTCCAATATCAATAGGTTGATTGTTTCGCTCCTGTATCTTCCAAAAGGAAAAAAGATCTCTGAGAGTTCTTTCCTGAATCGGAAAGAGAGTACTGGGGTTCTCTCAATAACAAAGAGGAATTCTAGTTGTAAGATATCTAATGAAACCGTCGCCGAAATTGAGATCTTATTCAAAGAGAAAGATAGCAAATCTCTGGAGTTTCTTTTTGTATATTATATGGATGATGATTCGACCCACAAGGACCATGATTGGAAATTGGCTGATCCTATTTTATTGGAAAGATTAGCGAAAGACTGGATTTCTTATCTTATGTCTGCTTTTCGTGAAAAAAGACCAATTGAAGCGGGGGTTTTCTTCAAACAACATGAGCATGTTTCCCATCTCTTCTCGAGAAACAAGGGGGCTATCTCGTTGCAAAATTGTACTCAATTTCATATGTGGAAATTCCGCCAAGATCTCTTCCTTTTATTCCCTAGTTGGGGGAATAATCCGCCCGAATCGTATTTTTGGTTAGGCAATGTGTGGTTGGGAAAGAAGGATCGGTTTTTTAGCAAGGTACGGAATGTATGGTCAAATATTCAATATGATTCCACAAGGTCTAGTTTCGTTCAAGTAACGGATTCTAGCCAACTGAAAGGATCCTCTGATCAATCCAGAGATCATTTGGATTCCAATCATTTGGATTCCATTAGTAATGAGGATTCGGAATATCGCACATTGATCAATCAAAGAGAGATTCAACAACTAGAAGAAAGATCGATTCCCTGGGATCCTTCCTTTCTTCAAACGGAACGAAAAGAGATAGAATCAGACCGATTCCCGAAAAACCTTTCTGGATATTCCTCAATGTCCCAGCTATTCACGGAACGCGAGAAACCGATGATTAATCATCTGTTTCCGGAAGAAATGGAAGAATTTCTTGGGAATGCTACAAGATCCGTTCGTTCTTTTTTCTCTGATAGATGGTCAGAACTTCATCTGGGTTCGAATCCTACTGAGAGGTCCACTAGAGAGCAGAAATTGTTGAAGAAACATCTTTCTTTTGTCCGGCGATCAGAAAATAAAGAAATGATTCATTTATTCAAAATCATTACGTATTTACAAAATACTGTCTCAATTCATTCTATTTCATTAGATCCGGGATGTGATATGGTTCCGAAGGATGACCCGGATCTGGACAGTTCCAATAAGATTTCATTCTTTAACAAAAATCCATTTTTTGATTTCTTTCACCGATTCCATGAACGGAACAGGGGAGGATACGCGTTACACCACGATTTTGAATCAGAAGAGAGATTGCAAGAAATGGCAGATCTATTTACTCTATCAATAACCGAGCCGGATCTGGTGTATCATAAGGGATTTTCTTTTTCTATTGATTCGTACGGATTGGATCAAAAAAAATTCTTGAATGAGGTATTCAACACCGGGGCTGAATCGAAAAAGAAATCTTTATTGGTTCTGTCTCCTGTTCTTTTTCGTTATGAGGAGAATGAATATTTTTTTCGAAGGATCAGACAAAAACGGGTCTGGATCTCCTGCGGGAATGGTTTGGGAGATCTAAAGCAAAAAATGGTGGTATTTGCTAGCAATAACATAATGGAAGCAGTCAATCAATATAGATTGATCCGAAATCTGATTCAAATCCAATATAATAGGTACATAAGAAGTGTATTGAATCGATTCTTTTTAATGAATAGATCCGATCGCAACTTCGAATATGGAATTCAAAGGGATCAAAAAGGAAAGGATACTCTCAGTCATAGAACTCTAATGAAATATATGATCAAACAAGATTATGCATATATATACAAATGGTCCAATGGGAGCAAGAATTGCCAGGAACATTTGGAACATTTCCTTTCTGAGCAGAAAAGCTGTTTTCAAGTGCATTTTCAAGTGCAAAAGAGCCGTTTTCAAGTAATGTTTGATCAATTACGTATTTATACACGTATTCGTATTAATCAATTTTTGATGAATTATTCTGAGGTTTGCAAGAAATTCGAAAAAGATGTGTATAAGTTGCTTACTTTCTTTTTGCCCAAGTGGTCCAGGTCACTTCGTTTCTTTTTCCTTTTCCCCCAGTCACTTCGTTTTTTGGGCAAGTCACTTCGTTTTTTGGCCAAGTTGCTTTTCTTTTTGTCTAATTCACTTTCTTTTCCTTTTTCCTGTGTAAGTTTTGGGAATACCCCCATTCATAGGTCCGAAATCAACATCTATGAATTGAAAGGTCCGAATGATAAACTCTGCAATCAGTTGTTAGAATCGATAGGTTTTCAAATTGTTCATTTGAAAAAATTGAACCCCTTCTTACTGGCTGATGATGGTACTTCGAAATTCTTGATCAATGGAGGAACAATATCACCATTTTTGTTCAATAAGATACCAAAGCGGATGATTGACTCATTCCATACTAGAACTAATCGCAGGAAATCCTTTGATAACAAAGATTCCTATTTATCAATGATATTCTACGATCAAGACAATTGGCTGAATCCCGGGAAACCATTTCACAGAAGTTCATTGATATCCTCTTTTTATAAAGCAAATCGACTTCGATTCTTGAATAATCCGCATCACTTCTGCTTCTATTGTAACAAAAGATTCCCTTTTTCTGTGGAAAAGGCTCGTAATAATAATTCATATTTTCTATATGGGCAATTTCTCAATATCTTGTTCCTTCGCAAGAAAAGATTTTCTTTGTGCGTTGGTAAAAAAAAACATGTTTTTGGGGGGAGAACTACTATTTCACCAATCGAGTCACAAGTATCTAACATATTCATACCTAACGATTTTCCACAAAGTGGTGACGAAAGGTATAACTTGGACAAATCTTTTCATTTTCTAAGTCGACCCGATCCATTCGTTCGTAGAGCTATTTATTCGATCGTAGACACTTCTGGAAACCCTCTAACAGAGGGACAAATTGTCAATTTTGAAAGAACTTATTGTCAACCTCTTTCAGATATGAATCTATCTGATTCAGAAGGAAAGAACCTTCATGAGTGTCCCAATTTCAATTCAAATATAGGTTTGATTCACATTCCATGTTCTGAGAAAGATTTCCCATCCGAAAAAAGGAAAAAACAGAGTCTTTGTCTAAAGAAATGCGTTGGGGTTCAGAAAGGGCGGATGTATACAACCTTTCAACGAGATAGTGCTTTTTCAATTCTCTCAAAAAAATGGAATCTATTCCAAACATATATGCCAAGCTTCTTTACTTCGACAGGGTACAAATATCTAAATTCGATATTTTTAGATACTTTTTCAGACCTATTGTCAATACTAAGTAGCAGTGTATCCATTTTTCATGATATTATGGGTATATCGTGGCGAATTCTTCAGACAAAATTGTGGAAGATGCAATTTTTTCTCAGAAGTGAGATCTCGAGTAAATGGTTACATAATCTTCTGTCCAAAGAAATGATTCATCGAAATAAAAAGAATAAGTCGTCGTTGATATCGACACATCTGAGATCGCCAAATGTTTGGGAATTCCTCTATTCAATCCTTTTCCTTGTTCTTGTTGCTGGATATCTCGTTCTTATACATCTTTTCTTTGTTTCCCAGACCTTTAGTGAGTTACAGACAGAGTTCGAAAAGGTCAAATCTTTGATGATTCCCTCATCAATGATTGAGATTGAGTTGCGAAAACTTCTAGATAAGTATCCTACGTCTGAACCGAATTCTTTCTGGTTAAAGAATCTCTTTCTATTTCCCATCAATCGAATCGCTTTTTCTATAAATACGAGACATCTAAGTCATACAAGTAAAGAGATCTATTCATTGATAAGAAAAAGAAAAAACGTGAACGGGGATTGGATTGATGATAAAATAGAATCCTGGGTCGCGAACAGTGATTCGATTCATGAGGAAGAAAGAAAATTCTTGGTTCAGCTCTCCGCCTTAACGACAGAAAAAAGAATTCTATTGAGTCTGACTCATAGTGATCATTTATCAAAGAATGACTCTGGTTATCAAATGATTGAACAACCGGGAGCAATTTACTTACGATACTTGGTTGACATTCATCAAAAGCATCTAATGAATTATGAGTTCAATATATCCTGTTTAGCAGAAAGACGGATATTCCTTGCTCATTATCAGACAATCACTTATTCACAAACTTCGTCTGGGGCTAATAGTTTTCATTTCCCATCTCATGGAAAACCTTTTTCGCTCCGCTTAGCCTTATCCCCCTCTAGGGGTATTTTAGTGATAGGTTCTATAGGAACTGGACGATCCTATTTGGTCAAATACCTAGCGACAAACTCCTATGTTCCTTTCATTACGGTATTTCTTAACAAGTTACTGGATAAGAAGCCTAAATTTATTGCTGATATCGATATTGATGATAGTGACAATATTGATGCTAGTGACGATATCGATATTGATGATAGTGACAATATTGATGCTAGTGACGATATCGATCGTGACCTTGATACGGAGCTGGAACTGCTAACTTGGATGAATGCGCTAACTATGGATAAGGAGATGATGGCGGAAATAAACCGATTGTCTATCACCCTTCAATTCGAATTAGCAAGAGCAATGTCTCCTTGCATAATATGGATCCCAAACATTCATGATCTGGATGTGAATGAGTCGAATTACTTATCCCTCGGTCTATTAGTGAACCATCTCTCCAGGGATTGTGAAAGATGTTCTACTAGAAATATTCTTGTTATTGCTTCGACTCATATTCCCCAAAAAGTGGATCCCGCTCTCATAGCTCCGAACAAATTCAATACGTGCATTAAGTTACGAAGGCTTCTTATTCCACAACAACGAAAGTACTTTTTCACTCTTTCATATACTAGGGGATTTCACTTGGAAAAGAAAATGTTCCATACTAACGGATTCGGGTCCATAACCATGGGGCCCAATGCACGAGATCTTGTAGCACTTACCAATGAGGTCCTATCGATTAGTATTACACAGAAGAAATCAATTATAGACACTAATACAATTAGATCCGCTCTTCATAGACAAACTTGGGATTTGCGATCCCAGGTAAGATCGGTTCAGGATCATGGGATCCTTTTCTATCAGATAGGAAGGGCTGTAGCACAAAATGTACTTCTAAGTAATTGTCCCATAGATCCTATATCTATCTATCTGAAGAAGAAATTATGTAACGAAGGGGATTCTTATTTGTACAAATGGTACTTCGAACTTGGAACGAGCATGAAGAAATTCACGATACTTCTTTATCTTTTGAGTTGTTCTGCCGGATCGGTCGCTCAA